TTTGTTTTCATTTTTCTCGTATCAGATCACCTATATTTTAGCAATTCCATAAGAAAAAAATGTCGCGGGCGAATATTTACTCTTTCAATATCTATTTCTGTTGGAGGGTTAGTTCATGACTTCTCAGAATAGATGAATGGGTCTCTCTGGTTTATTCCGCCATCCCGCCCGCTGAATCATGTGTATTCATTTTCAATTGAATCTTCTGTATTCATAGGTTCCATCGTTCCCACCGCTTCTTGATTAATGGTTAGGCCTGAATTTGACAACGGAGCTTTTACTTCATTTTGAGTCAACGTTCTTAGTCTTTATTGACCCGAGGCTCTTAATTTTTGTGCTATGAAGAGATTCATATAATGATAGATGAAAATCCGTATTGATGCTTTATTACACTGCCCGTTATGAGTATGAGACGATTCATAGACCTTACATATCGGAATTATATATCATTGATAGATTTTTATATCTTTCTCTCACCTTCCATTTACCCATATCCTTTTGCTTCCAACTCATAATCGGATTGCTTTTTCTTTTGTTTATAAGCGCCTTCAGTTGCTGCAATGATAAGACTAATATATCATATCTTGACTGCTTCCTTGGATCCAGATAATTTGAAGCGATGAGTTAGTTATTAGTTCATATTATGGTTATGGTTTGTTAATATTTGATCTTAATCCTAACAAAAACCAACGAGTCACACACTAAGCATAGCAATTCGGTCAAAGGGGGGTCAATCGAATTTTTATTCAACCTTATAGAATTATAATTTTTTTCTTTTTGTTACGTCATTGGGAAAGACAAGGAAAGCTTTCTTATTCTATTCCTCGTCTATAAATATCCAAATTTTTATACCTAAAACCCCATATATAGTTCGAACCGTATAGGCGCAATAATCAATTTTGGCGTGAATGGTTTGGAGGGGAACTCTACCTTCTCTGATCCATTCGACACGTGCAATTTCTTTTCCGTCGATACGTCCTGCAATTTGTATTTGAATTCCTTTTGTACCAGCCTGTTCGGTTAATTCAATAGCTTTTTTCATCGCTTTTCGAAAAGAGACTCTATTTTTTAATTGTCCGGCTATAAATTCTGCAAGAATATTAGGATGCCTGTAAGGTTTTGCAATTCTTGTAATAGCAATGTTGAGTTTTCGGTTCACATAATTCAATTCTTTTTGTACATTCATCTGTAGTTCTTCGATGCCTCGTGGTCTATTTTCTATTAATAACTTGGGGAATCCCATATAGATTATGACCTGGATCAGATCAATTCTTTTTTGAATTTCTATACGTGCAATTCCTTCGACACCAGAGGATGTTCTCATATTTTGTTGAGCAAAATTCTTGATACAATCCCGTATTTTTTGATCTTCTTGTAAACCCTCAGAATAATTTTTTGGTTGTGCAAACCAAATGGAATAATGACTTTGGCTTGTACCAAGTCTGAAACCAAGTGGATTTATTTTTTGTCCCATATTGCCCCACTAGATTTTAAACGGAACTTTCTAGGTAAATACTTTTCTTGATTATCTAATGTTTCATATGCTTCATAGTAGGATATATCTTTCAATACAATAGTTATATGACAAGTAGGTCTTTTTATCATATAACTACGTCCTCGAGCGCGAGGTTTTAATTTTTTCCTGGTAGTTCCTTTGTTGACTTCCGCTTTCCACACAATTAGTTTTTCTTTTTCCAAACCCTTATTGTGTTTAGCGTTTGCTGCTGCGGAATAAATTAATTGAAAAATGGGATAACATGCTCGATAAGGCATAAGTTCGAGTATCATAAGTGTTTCTTTATAGGAACGCCCGCGGATCTGATCAATTACTCTTCGTGCTTTGTGAACAGAAATAGGTATATATTGGCCTAAAGCAGATACTTCAGTCGGCGACTTTTTTTTTCTCATAAGTTTTACCTCGGCATAAATATAAATGAAGGATCTCTATTTTTGAATTGATTATTATTAACGACGAGATTTATTATCGTTTTTTGCATGTCCCCGGAAATTGAGAGTAGGTGCAAATTCGCCCAATTTGTGACCTACCATACGATCTGTTATATAAACAGGCAAATGTTCTCTTCCATTATGGATAGCAATAGTATGGCCAATCATTGTGGGGATAATGGTAGATGCCCGGGACCAAGTTACTATTATTTCTTTTTCCTCCTTTGTGTTAAGCTTATCAATTTTTCTTAATAAATGATTCGCTACAAAAGGATTTTTTTTTAGTGAACGTGTCACGGTTAATTACTCCTATTTTTTTTATTTAAAGACGAAGAAACTAATTCAAATTTATCTCCTATTTACTACGTCGACGAATAATCAAATTATCACTATATTTATTCCTTTTTCTACTTCTTCTTCCAAGTGCAGGAAAACCCCATTTATTTGTTGGGCTTTTTCTACCAATTGGGGCCCTCCCCTCACCACCCCCATGTGGATGGTCTACAGGGTTCATAACGACTCCTCTTACTACAGGACGTTTACCTAGCCAACG